TATAAAAGAAAGGAATTTTCAGAAATTCGTTTGTAATAAGACTTTTTCGGTATGAAAATGATCTTTAATGGGCACAATTAGTTATTGCAGGGACCCCATGTAGGGTCCTTGTTCGCTGGAAGTCGAAGGTCAGAATGAGGAAATGAGGTGATCTATATTCATCGCGCTTATCCAAGAATTTCCATGTTTGAATTGAGGGTTCACAATGTAAGACTTTTCTGACTTTATTGTTAAAATTTTTTGTTTTTTTTATTATTGAAAAAATCATGAATGTTTGTAGGACAGTATTAAAGATCTCATCGAAAACTTACAGCAGCTTGCCAAACAAAGGCTAAGAGAAAAAAGAACAAAGGTATAACTGGCATAACATCTACGATTGGATTGAAAAAAGCGTAAGCCTCGGGCAATTTTGCAAAGAAAAAATTACTCGAATGAAGTATAGAATTAAGATAGATACAGATCAAACTAAAGATATTAAGCATAACAAATGTTCCATTCTTGGAGATAATTGTATTTTGATTGAGTTATTGATATAAGGTAAAAATAAAGAAAGTAAAAAAAAAAATGGAGCAAAAAATTCTTATTTTTCTTTGACTAACCCAATCAAAAATCCTTCAATTCTCAAACGAAAATAGAAGGAATCATACTTTCATACAATATCTTAATTGAATTATATGTAATGATCAATAAATTAAGTTTTAGTTTACAACTATAGGTGTCAAATCTTAGCAACAATCCCAAGATATTTGGGCGGGAATTGACGAACAACCAATACCTATATATATTAGTGTTTATTAGTGTTGAAGAGAAATATAAATGGGGCGTGGCCAAGTGGTAAGGCAACGGGTTTTGGTCCCGCGACTCGGAGGTTCGAATCCTTCCGTCCCAGAGCTGTCCAAGTCTATCAGAATAAAGATTGTTTTGTTCTATTAAAAATCTTCTCTTTAGTTTAAGATAAGAGTGTAATGTTTATTTAATATTTCTTTTATTCATTCTGAATCGAAATGTGAAAGCCCCCATATTCTTTATTTTATATTCCTTATTTCTAAAGAAATATAAGGTAGGGTACTAATTCTATCTCGATCCTGAATTCTAAACAGGAGGGGGTTCTTGTCTTGGTACTCATTTAATTGCATCACTAGAATGAATTAAGGCTCCCAAAACTTGCTTAGGGTAAAATTAAAATAGGAAAAAGCAAGTAAAAAAAAAATGCACTTGCTTTTCACTTATACAAGATTGTCCAGCATACTGTAAGAGGAACCTTTTTTTATTTATGACTCATGAGCCCTATAAAATAGGTCAACAGATAAGATAGGAGTTAATTCGCAATGGGCGGTAGATATTTTAATATGGATGTCTGTCCTTCGGATCTTTTTAAGCTTAAAAAAAGTTTATTTAACAGATGCTTTTTTTTGCCTAATTTTTTTATTTAGCACCTGGTTCTAATTAATAATTGTAAATCGATGTAACGCTTGGATCAGAGGGGTTATTTATACATTTCATTCACTTTATTACATTACTTTCATGGAATTTGTGTAAAGATTCCTGAATCTGAAGTAAAACAAACAGAAAGTTAAGTAGAAAAAAAAAAAATTCTGAATAATTTTCCTGGGTATTCGCAGAAGTGCGAAAGGGATCTATCTCTGTCGAGTAACTTATGCCCTTTGCGGGTCGTTGGACTAGCTTATTCGGTTAATAACGTATATTAATTCTGTTCCAATATTGGAAATCTAATTAAAGACCTTTCTTTAGTTTAGTTGTTTGATAAAGAAAAGAGTTGGATCCTTTATGATTGATCGTCTTGTATTGAACAATCTGGGATGCGGATTGAAAGAAGAATTCATTTAGTTTATTTGTCTTCTTTTTTTTTTTTTGATTCTTTATTTTGCTCAAATTGGTGAGAGCCGGCTCAATAAATGAAATGACAAGGGCTCAGGATTTTCCTTTGAACTCTTTGAGAATTATCCAACTTGAGTTATGAGTTATAAGTACGAATAGTTTTTTTTTTTTAGGGTTTTTCTTTCTTAAGCAAAGAATCAAAAACGAATTAAATCATAGTTTAATTGATATGATCATTTTATGGATCTATTTGCCACTATATATATTATGTTATGACATAAATTAGAATCATTCTTTCTAGAGCCGTACGAGGAGAAAGCCTGCTATACGTATACGTTTCTAAGGGGGAATTGTTCATCTATATCTATCCCAATGATCCATCTATCGAATCGTTGGAATTGATGTTCGATCCTGAAGAGAGGGAAGATATCTTCGGAAAGTGGGTTTTTATGATCCGATAAAGAACCAAACTTATTCAAATGTTCCCGCTATTCTCTATTTCCTTGAAAAAGGCGCTCAACCTACGGGACCCGTTCATGATATTTTAAAGAAGGTGGAGGTATTTAAGGAACTTAGCGTTAATGACACGAAATCCAATTTAAATAAAAAGAAAAAAAAAAACGAAAAAGGGCTGGGTGTTCCTAGGCTAGCTTTGTGTAATTTTTTCTTCACTATTCCCCTCCCCGTTTCCCCATTTTTGGTTCTATTCATATCATATTTATTTCCTAGTATATTCTTCCACTTCCGTATGATCGATCTCATATTATCTTTTTATATAAAAAGATAATATAAAAAACGACAAAAATATATTATATGCAACACGATAGGTGGGTGATATGAGAGGGATAGAAAAAAGATCGAGTAAATATATGAACTAACAGAATCTATAAAATGATGTATGTGATTATCCTCAACCGAGTGGTTTTTGGTGAGACTCTACTAAAAAAAGGGGGACGAGCTTGCTTATTGTAGCTTTATGGATATTGAATAAACCCGAGATTTTCTTATTCCTTATTTCATTTATTTCTTTTCTACATCTACACTTTTTTTGCTTCTCTATGTAGGTTATCTATGAAGTGCCAATCCAACATAAGTACTTTTTATTTATTATTTCATTTCTTTTGTTTTCTCAACGTTCATATTGACAATAGTGTATTGAACAAATATAATTGATCGTGGATAAATGGATCTGATCCATTTATCCCCGCCCTATAAGTTTTGTTTTACTTCAATATATAAATATATATATAATTGATGGGCTCCTTAGATTCGAGTTCCACAACACAAAAAACAGTCTCGTCTGAATAATATAAAAAAAAATGGAAAACATAAATGAATATAAAGAAAAAGGGGGCGATCCAGAATTTTATATATTTATCTGGGATTTCGTTAGATGTGTTTATTTTGGTGTTTTAAATTTACTATAAAGCAATGTTTTTGATGGGGTTGTGAAATCCAATCTATTTTTTTTTATTCCGATCATATCTACACACCATAATTCAACTTTTGGGTTGCTAACTCAACGGTAGAGTACTCGGCTTTTAAGTGCGGCTAGAATCTTTTACACATTTGGATGAAGCGACGGATTCGTCCATATCTTTGGTAGATTTTGTAAGACCACGACTGATCCTGAGAGGGAACGAATGGAAAAAACAGCATGTCGTATAAATGAATAACTAACTCTAAGATAAGAGTACTTCATCCTTACGGGATGGTACAAAATATTGTTTGGATTATTATTATTAGAGTTTTCATTTTTAGAGCGGTATAAAAAAGAAATTCATGGTTGGATCGAGTGAATAAATGGATAGAGCCGAAAAGCTCAAATTATAGGGAAACAAAAAAAGAAACGAGCTTCTGTTCTTAATTCGAATAATTACCCGATCTAATTATACGTTAGAAATATATTAGTCCCTGGTGCGGGAAAAGGTTATGACCTTATAAGTGGATTCTCCACTTTTTTTTTTTATGAATCCTAACTATATCCCTGAGTGGAAACGAGTGTGTAGAAGAAACAGTATATTGAGAAACATAATTTATTCTAAAGTCAAAAGAGCGATCGGGTTGCAAAAATAAAGGATTTCTAAACATCTCGTTATAAGATAACGAACAAAAATTGGATGGAAAAAGAGAGAATCCGTCGATTAATCATCTCCAAGGTATCCATTATTTTCTTACTATATACCTTGATATCTTGTTTTGACTGTATCGTACTATGTATCGTACCATTTTATGGCCCAAGAAATCCCCAGCTTTGCTTCAAATCTCATTTTTAATGGAGGAATTACAAGGATATTTAAAGATAGATAGATCTCGAGAACGCGACTTCCTATATACACTTCTATTTCAGGAATACATTTATACACTTGCTCATGATCATGGGTTAAATAAATCGATTCCTTATGAGCCTATGGAAAATTTAGGTTATGACTATAGATATAGTTCACTAATTGTTAAACGTTTAATTACTCAAATGTATCAACAGAAGCATTTGATTATTTTGTCTAATGATTCTAAGCAAAAAAAATTTGTTGGGCATAATAAAAATTATTATTCTCAAATGATATCAGAAGGGTTTGCAGTCATTGTGGAAATTCCATTCTCACTGCGATTAGTATCTTCCCTAGAAGGTAACGAGATAGAAAAATCTATGAATTTACAGTCAATTCATTCCATATTTCCTTTTTTAGAGGATAAATTATCACATTTAAATCATGTATTAGATATACTAATACCCTATCCTATCCATCTGGAACTATTGGTTCAATCCCTTCGCTGTTGGATACAAGATGCCCCCTTTTTGCACTTATTGAGATTCTTTCTCTATGAGTGTAATAATTGGAATAGTCTTTTTACTCAAAAAACGCAAAAAAATTTCTTTTTTTCAAAAGAGAATCAAAGATTCTTCCTCTTCCTATACAATTTTCATGTATATGAATCGGAATCCATATTTGTTTTTCTACGTAAACAATCTTTTCATTTACGATCAACATCTTCTAGAGCTTTTCTTGATCGAACACATTTTTATGGAAAAATCGAAAATTTTCGAGTGGTTTTTCGTAATGATTTTCATACAATCCTATGGATGTTCAAGGATCCTTTCATACATTATTTCAGATATCAAGGAAAATTAATTCTGTCTTCAAAAGGAACCCCTCTTC